AAAGGATTAAATCCTTTTAAGAAATAAAGTTTTTGATCGGAATATGAATCAAACCAAAAGACCCTTTAACTATTAAAGGAGTTAATAGAACGAATCACACTTTTACCACTAAACTATACCCGCTACAATGTGATTATTGTATACAAATAGACCTTTTGTCGAACAAGGAAATTGAATGTAATCAAGATAGGATCCTAAAAGAATCATGAAAATTGGAGTGTTGACGTTTTTCGTGGGGGGACTTAATGAAATTAGGAAAAGAGGGTTCTTTTAACTAAAAAAGAAATAACAGGTTTTATCTTTTCTTTTGCTGGAGGAGTTTTGATAGATACGACTCGACAAAACCGCCGGAATCCTAACATAAAACTGCATTGTGTAAGAATCCATAGTTTTTTTTTTCTTTATTCCAGTAAAAAAAAAAAAAAAAAAGAAATAAAAAAGGAAGAAAGAATAATAAGAACTGACACCTTGATTTTATATAACAAGAATGGAAATAGTCCTTCTTCTTTTTATTGTTGCTTTAATAGCAAGCATTTTTGTTTTCAAATCAGAGAAATCATTTTCTCTATGATTCGTTGAAACAAAAAAGGGCCCGGCTAGGTACTGACCAGGCCAGGCCATAGGAAGAAAAACGCCCTTTCGGGCAAAATCAAAGCAAGGAGGTCTTCTTTATTTTTCTTTCTATTTTTGAAATTATTTTTCTTTGGATTTTGAGCCCTTTTTTTATCTAAATGGAATTACTGATAAAAGTTGTATATATCTATATAATAAAGATAAAGAGAGAAAAGAAAAAGAAAGACTTTTTTTCAATCGTTACTTTATGTGTAATGTAACATAGTAAGTATCTTTTTTCAATTGGGAAAGATGGCTGAGTGGACTAAAGCGTCGGATTGCTAATCCGTTGTACGAGCTATTCGTACCGAGGGTTCGAATCCCTCTCTTTCCGTTGATGACTTGATATTTTATTTATCTTTCAAATTTAACAAATCCTTAGTTAAACGTGTGGAATAGATAAAATCCTAAGAAATTAAAATGAAAAAGCCTTTTTTTATTTTATTCTTCACGTCCAGGATTACGTCCTGGATCATTAGATAGGAATCCGAAGATGAAGAGAGAAACAAAGAATATCACTACTGTGTAAACAAAGAGTTTGAGAGTAAGCATTACACAATCTCCAAGATCATTTTTTGAAAAAAAAAAAAAGAGAATAGATCCTCCATTTTTATACCACATATCCTATTTTGACACCAAGAAATGAGGTGCTTTCTACAAATAGAAAAGCATTTTCAGAAATTCAAATTTATTTGTAATAAGATAAGAGTCTTTTATTGCCAAAAATTTCTTTCATACCCACAATTAGATATTGTGGGGAACCCTAACCCTATATAGGGCCTTTCACTGGAAAAAAGGTCAGAATGGGGGAATGGGGTGATCCAGATTTATCGCAGCTCTCCAAGAATTTTAATGTTTGAATCGAGGGTTCCTACTGTAAGACTTATCTGATCTTATCAATTGTTAGAATTTTTTTTTCTCGAATAAATCATTAATTTTCTAGGATAGTATTAAAGGTCTCATCGAAAACTTACAGCAGCTTGCCAAACAAAGGCTAAGAGAAAGAAGAGCACAGGTATGACTGGCATAACATTCACGATTGGATTCAAAAAAGCATAGGCCTCGGGCAATTTGGCGAAGAAAAAACTACTCGAATAAAGGGCAGAATTAAGACAGATACAGATTAAACTAAAGATATTAAGCATAACAGACATTTTGTTCTTGGATATAATTACATTTTGATTGAGTTATTGATATAAGGAAAAATAAATAAAGTAAGGTAGACCAAAAAATCCTTCTTTTTCTTTGAACTCACCCAATCAAAAATACTCCAATTCTCAAAGGAGAATAGAAGAAATCATACTTTCATACAATATCTTAATTGAATTATATGTAATGATCAATAAATTCACTAGAATTATATATCTACAGGTGTCAAAATCCTAGGAACAATCTAATTTATTCTATAGATATTTGGACTGGAATTGACGAACAACCAATACGAATATTAGTCTTTATTCGTGTCGAATAGAAATCTAAATGGGGCGTGGCCAAGTGGTAAGGCAACGGGTTTTGGTCCCGCTATTCGGAGGTTCGAATCCTTCCGTCCCAGAGGATATCCATTCTAGATGTACCTGAATCTATTTGTGATCCAGGTAAGATGGGGAACATAGATCACAAGAGTTTGAATTGAATTTCGGGCAGGCTTTTCATCATATGCTCATTCCTTTTATATTCATATTGAGGGAAGTTAGTTACTTAGAAAAACCGTGCGTCCCATAATCTATTTGAATTTTCAATGATGTATTTTGAATCGAAATGCGAAAGAAAAGCCCCTATATTTCCTATCTCTTATTCTCGATCCCTTAAATGGGGTAGTTAATTTTCTGTGAATCTCTCTGAATTCTAAGGATCTCTTGAATTCTAAATAAGCTAAACAAGAAGGAGTTCTTGGTACTAATTGAATTCAATCAATGGGATTAAATCTCTTAAGACTGAGTTAAGGTAAAATAAAAAATAGGAGCAAGCTGAACTTATTTGTCTTTGTGCCTAGATAAGATAGTTATCACCCGTATCCTTTTTTGATTTATGATCTATCATCCCAATAAAATTGGGGGGGGGTAGATAGGAGTTAATCAGTAACGGAAGGTATTAATTTCAATATCTGTGTTTGTCCAAATCTTATTAACAAACAATCAAATTACATATGTAATTGATGCATTTTCTTTGAACCTCATTTTTATATTTTTAGGTATTTCATGTTTGGCTCTAATGAATAATTGTAAATCTATATTCAGACGGAGGTGATTCATACATTTTATTCACTTTACTTTATGGCAAAATTACAGAAAGATTACTACACCTCAAGTCAAACAAAAGAGAAAAATGCGTATAAAATGAGGAAATGTTTAACTTATATGTATGTATTGTTATCGTTCTATTTCAGCGACAACGGTCTTTTTATTTTTGTGAAAAAGATTTGTGATCCCTTACCTTAAATTTTAATATTTAACATAGAATATCCATAACAGTGACAATTGTTTAATCTATCTGATAGATACGAAAACCCCCTATTCTTTTCTTTCGATTCTAATTTGATCAATTAGATAAAAGAATACGGCCCTAAATCTTCCCTTACATCAGTCTTTTTTATCGAAAAAAAAAAATAAATAAATTGGATTGATTTTTCGATTTATCTATCTGCTTTAAATCATTGCTGATTCAATTCGAAAAGAAAGAGAGATTTCTCTCTCTTATAATGTCAAATGCGGGCCTTACTGTAAACTGTAAAACTTTATTCAAATAATGATGTCAAAGTAGGAACCTATTTCCATTCTAAATAGTTTCAAACTATTTAGAATGATTTCTTATGAGTTGAATCTTTGGTACTCGAAGAGAAGAAGTGTAAGATTGGTAAATCTATTCCATTGAGTCACTTGAAGATGCAAATTAAAAAAGAGCTCATTTATTCGTGTTATTTATGTTATTTCTTTTTTTTTTTTATAAAAAAAAAATGTTGCATTCATACAATAAAATATGGAGTTAAGTTGAATTCTTGTTGAGACTTCTTCAGAAAAATATCTACCCATCTATATAGAAGAAGAAAAGTATAGATTATTATGGCCCGACTGAACCAATGACTATTCATGATTCCATAATTGAATCATTTTCATACCGGTTCCAAATTAGATAAATGTTATGGTAAAACTTCGTTTGAAACGATGTGGTAGAAAGCAACGGGCGACTTGAAGGACACGATCCGTTGTGGATTCTTACATCCACCATTTTATATAGGAATGAAGGTGCTCTTGGCTCGACATCATTTGTTCTGTTCCACTAGAACCCTTCTTTTTTTGTTGGGTTGTAATGTAAATAGTATATTATGGAGCTCGAGTAGAAAGTATTGATTCATTTCTTGGGGGCAAGGATCTAGGGTTAATGCCAATCAATAAATTGGAACAACTTCGTAAGTATATCTTCGATATAGAAATTGAAAAAATCCAATTCAAGCAAGTTTCCACTCCAAAAGGAAAATTTGTTGGAATTGATAAAACTTTTTCGATCCAAAGTGTATCATGTGGGAATCAACTGTTCATATGATTCTTTGATAGAAAGAAATCACAAAAAAAGGTATGTTGCTGCCATTTTGAAAGGATTAAGGATCACCGAAGTAATGTCTAAACCCAATGATTTACAACAAAGATAAAGGATCCCGGAACAAGGAAACACCGTTTCAATTGTCTCAATAACTGGATCAGAATGAAGAATCCAAATAGGTTTTAAATGAGACAAACAAAAAAGGGGGGTTAGAGACCGCTCAATAAATCAAAAAAATGCCTAAAGATTTTTCTTTGAGCTATTTGGGAGTTAGCCAACTTGAGTTATGAGTACAAATGATTTTTTTTTCTTTTCTTTTTCAGGAAGCAAGAAGAAAAAAAAAAAGGGCTTAAATCATAGTTTAATTGATTTGATGATTTTTTGGACCTATTTGCCATTCGAATTCTGTACTAGAATTCTATACATCGATAGAACTTCGAATCATTTTTTCTCGAGCCGTACGAGGAGAAAACTTCTTATACGTTTCTAGGGGGGGTATTGTTCATCTACATCTATCCCAATGAGCCGTCTATCGAATCGTTGCAATTGATGTTCGATCCCGAAGAGAAGGAAGAGATCTTCGGAAAGTGGGTTTTTATAATCCGATAAAGAATCAAACTTATTTAAATGTTCCTGCTATTCTATACTTCCTTGAAAAAGGCGCTCAACCTACAGGAACTGTTCATGATATTTTAAAGAAGGCAGAGATTTTTAAAGAACTTCGTTCTAATTAAATAAAATTAAATTAAGGAATAAAAAAAAAATAAGGGAGGGAGCGATGACTCGTATATAGCTTTGTATAACTTTTCTCTACTATTTTTTTTTTTTTTTTTATTTCCCCCTTCTCTTGT